TCCGAAAGGAAGGATGGCAATTTTATTATTTACCCATCTGAGTCTGATAGATTCTATTTTCTCTTTCTTCAATAGAAAGGAGGGGGGTAAATTTTCTTGTAGAGCCGTATGCACAAAAGATGCCTGTACGGTTGTTCAATTCTATCTTTTTTCTATTCTTTATCTTTCTTTTCTCTTTGCTTTATCATGCGAGATAGAGGAAGCTTTTATTTTGTTATATCATCAGGGTAATGATACATGAACCTTATAGTGCTTTTTATATGGCACAAGTAGGCGAATTTGTCATGGAAGCGGTAGAACTGATGAAACTGCGTGAAACCCTCACAAGGGTTTATGCAGAAAGAACGGGCAAACCCTTCTGGGTTGTACACGAAGATATGGAAAGAGATATTTTTATGTCAGCAACAGAAGCCCAAGCTTATGGAATTGTTGATTTTGTAGCGGTTCAAGGAAAATAACATGGATTTCGCGCAAATCTGTGATTTGAGATTTTATCTTCGAATTGAATATTCTATTAAATAGAAGTAATTCACCATCATTCGGTTAGGATCAATCTAAACCAACCCATCATATTATGTATACGATTCAACATGCCAACTATTAAACAACTTATTAGAAATACAAGACAGCCAATCAGAAATGTCACGAAATCCCCCGCTCTTCGGGGGTGCCCTCAGCGTCGAGGAACATGTACTAGGGTGTATGTGCGACTCGTTTAGATCATGAGCTGGCACAAAAGCAAGAAAACTACTTTTACAGTATCAATGATCAGTACCGGTGAATGGGATAGGATGGAAAAAGGAACTCCATCCATTATTAAAAAAAAAACTCTACCATATCCCTCTATTGTGTATGAAGTTTATGGTTTCCGTTGGTGTAAATCCAATCACCTGAATTTAAGATGATAAGAAATTCTCCATTGGTAACAAATGGTTATCCATTAAGCGGAGGAAATCTTATTTAAAAAGCATAAAACATAAAGATTAGGTAGGCTCCCAATCTGGCAAGAACGGACTAAGAGGGTCAGCTACCCAGCAAACTTTCATAATTAAATACCGTTACTGTATAGGTAGATCTGATTGTGAAAGACCTATTACTGGATAATTCATGGGTAGAGCCAAAGCGTGTGAACTATACAAGTTCCCAATAACATCAATTAGTTGATTAAATAGTAAATTAAAGTATAAAGTAAAGGCTCCGGTGTATAGAGAAGACCTCACCGTTTAAGAAGTAACCATAGAAACGAAGGAACCCACTATTTCTTTTTTTATTTCTTTTATTTACTATATTTTTGATACCTAGGAAAATACAATTTCTTAGTTCTGTCTTATTTCGCAGTGAAATACCTAAAAAAAAAATCGTGGTCGGGAAGGTTAGAGTAGCCAAAGCCATTGGAATTTTTATTTTATACATTGGAAAAATCCGTTTTGTTATTAATAGACTAGGAAGGGGGAAAAGAATAACTGAAAGAAAGGCAATCAATTAGTTATTCGTCAAAGTTTCATTTATTCAATGACCAGAATTAAACGGGGATATATAGCTCGGAGACGTAGAACAAAAATTCGTTTATTTGCATCAAGCTTTCGAGGGGCTCATTCAAGGCTTACTAGAACTATTACTCAACAGAAAATAAGAGCTTTAGTTTCGGCTCATCGGGATAGGGATAGGAAAAAGAGAGATTTTCGTCGTTTGTGGATCACTAGGATAAACGCAGTAATTCGCGAAAGGGGAGTATCCTATAGTTATAGTAGATTAATACACGATCTGTACAAGAGACAGTTGCTTCTTAACCGTAAAATACTTGCACAAATAGCTATATCAAATAGGAATTGTCTTTATATGATTTCGAACGAAATCATAAAGGAAGTAGATTGGAAAGAATCCACCAGAATAATTTAAATGGAGTTACCCGGAGAATGAACTCCGGGAAGGTAGAGTAGAAATTAGTATGAGAAAATATACTAAAGTAGTCAAAATGAATGAACACGTTCAATTCAATAAAAACAGATTTCTTTTTTTCCGATTCATTTTTTATTACGACACGATACTCAAATCTAGATTCACTCAAATCTAGATTCTTGTAATTATGATTCAAGTGAAGAAAAAGTAAGCCTATTTATTTCGGGCTTTAAAACCAGTAGTTCTAGCGGTCGACTCGGTTCTTTCAAATTGTTTCTCATTATTGAGAAAAGGTAACAAAGATAAAATACGAGCTTGTTTTATAGCAAGAGTAATTAATCGTTGTTGTTTCAAGGTCAATCTATTCACACGTCTTGATAATATTTTTCCTTGTTCACTAATAAATCGACTAATTAAACTCATGTTTCTATAATCAATTCGATCCCCCGATTGAATCGGGGGCAAACGCCTACGAAAAGATCGCTTGAATTTAAGAAAAGGTCGCTTGGATTTATCCATGGTTTGTTTGTTTAATTTATTCCTTATCCCTAAAATCCTATTTCTTCATTCTAATTCATTTTAAATCCACTCAAAATAGGAT